CATCCCCTTTTCGGATGAATCATATAGTTTTACGATTTCATCGACTAAAAAAGTTATGAAATGAATTGTAATTACAATTGAAACAATCGAAAAAGAAATATGAGTTAATATATGCTCTAAAGTTGAAAATATCATAATTTTTTTTTAAGGAGTCCCATAATTATAAAAAGGAAATCGGAAATTGAATTCATTATAGGATCTATTTACTTTTTTTAGGAGATGACATGCCGCCACTCGGACTCGAACCGAGATGCTCTAGCACTGCTTCCTAAGAGCAGCGTGTCTACCAATTTCACCATAGCGGCTTGTCTTGAATTCATAATACCCTATGAATAAGCAATCGTCTAGATTTAAGAATTAAATTGTTGCAATATTTTTTAGGAAAGATTCAAATTGATGAATAAAAATTCGTTCAAATAGGTATTTGAAGGTTCATTATTTGAATTTAGGCTCTTAGTTTTAGTGTGTATTTTAGACTCTCCTCGACTTGAACTCTTGGAAAACTAGATAGTCCAACTATGAATTAAGGGATAGAACCCCCCCCCCAAAAAAAAACATTTTTGTTTTGTTTTAATGAACTGTTTTTGATTTATTTGATTTCAAACATCGAAACCAAAAAATCCATTTTATCAATGAACAAAAAAATTTTGGATCAGTAAAAATTGACACATATTTATCCAAAAAAATTTGTTAAGTGTTTTTGAGTGGATTGATGGCAATAAATATATGGGAATCTATATAGGAATTCATAGAAAATCCAAAAAGAAGAAAGTTGCACAAAAAGGTTTAGAATTTTAATCAATTAGTTTCAATGATTTTGATTTTTTACTCGCCTTTCTATAGAGAAAACGTGGATCTAGAGAAAAAAGAAAACCTTATATTCTTATATTATTGCTTATATTATTGTAAGAAACAGGCTGATGGGGAAAATAATACTCCCCACCTTGGAAATGAGAAAATATACTAAAAAGACAATTACGTATCTTATGTTTTTTTGTCAAAAAAAAAAGGATTCTTTTTTTTTTTAATTCAGTACGGTAAAGAGAAAAATCCTTATTCTAATTCTAAGAGCGAAACGAATTCCATTTCCTATTGATTAACTCAACAGGGAATGGAAGGCGGGAATTTTATTTTCGAAACGAAATGAGTCAATTTTTGAGTCAAACCGATTCAGATTATTGTAACATGTTATGTTTTATTACTTATTTTATTTGTTTGTTGCACAAAAAAACTTTTGGAATTCCCGGTAGAAATAGATTTCCCTAAGGAAAACGCTTTTAACGCTGCCCAATACCCCTTCTTTTTCCAAAAATTTTTACGAATACGCTTTTTTGATGCAGAAGTACGTTTTTTTGGAACTGCCATTTAAATAAAAATTAAGAGATTACTCATTGGTATAGCTGGATGTGAAAGACATCTATTGTTCAAAAGAAATTTGCGCTTTGCCAATTCATTATGTATTTCTTTTCTAGATAATATTTTTGATTCTAAAATCAAAAAGAATACATAAGATGCGTGAAAGATATGGGAAAATAGCATAAACTATTTTTATTACTAAAAAAAAAAAAGAATATTCTTTTTTTTTTAGTAACTTGTCAAATTCGCGAAAAATATGCCTAATTTAACTTGAATTTGAAAGTTCGAAGGAAACTAGTAATTAATCTGCTTTTTTCATATGATTTGACCAATTGTAACTTCTTGATTTGAATATTTGAAGTATTTAGCAGAAACTTCTAAAGAATAAGTATAAAAAGAAATAAAAATTCAAAAATTCTATTTCTATTTAAGTTATTAAGTTAGTGCATATCTTTATTTTTTTATTGACTCCTTTCAAAAAGAGGTAAGATCCGGTGAATCGGAAACAATTAATATTAATTAAGAATTAAAAAACTTTTTTTATGGAACAGACATATCAATATGCGTGGATCATACCTTTCCTTCCACTTCCAGTTCCTATGTTAATAGGAGTGGGACTTCTTCTTTTTCCGACAGCAACAAAAAATCTCCGTCGTATGTGGGCTTTTTCGAGTATTTTATTGTTAAGTATAGTCATGATTTTTTCAACTAATCTGTCTATTCAGCAAATAAAAAGTAGTTCTATCTATCAATATGTATGGTCTTGGACTCTCGATAATGATTTTTCTTTCGAATTCGGCTACTTGATCGATCCACTTACTTCTATTATGTCAATGTTAATCACTACTGTTGGAATTATGGTTCTTATTTATAGTGATAATTATATGGCTCACGATCAAGGATACTTGAGATTTTTTGCTTATATGAGTTTTTTCAGTACTTCGATGTTGGGATTAGTTACTAGTTCTAATTTGATACAAATTTATATTTTTTGGGAATTGGTTGGAATGTGTTCCTATCTATTAATAGGGTTTTGGTTCACACGAACTCCTGCAGCAAATGCTTGTCAAAAAGCGTTTGTAACTAATCGTCTAGGGGATTTTGGTTTATTATTAGGAATTTTAGGTTTTTATTGGATAACGGG